AAGGGATCCCTTAACTATTCAATTACTAGAACGAATCACACTTTTACCACTAAACTATACCCGCTACGATACAATTATCATATATAATGAACTTTTTGTCGAGTAAGACAATGGAACATTTTTAATATATTTTCTTATTTTCATTTAATTTCTTTGATATTTCAATTGCTATTTTATTTAATTAGTTATTTTAATTAGTTATTAAGTTAACTATTTATTTCTATTTCAATTGCTATATTTCAATTTGAAATTATTATTTATATAATTATATAAATAATAATTTCAAAATTAATAAAAAATAGAAAAAAATAATAGAAATTCTAAAAATATATAATTAAATAAATTCAAATTAATATAAATTAAATATAGATAAATTAAAATTATATATAGAATATATTTTTAGAATAGAAAAATAAACAATAATAGAAAAATAGCCAATTTCGAATTATATATAATTCGACATATATATTTAATAAATATAGAATAAATAGAGAATTTGAGAGAATTCGAATTTATATTATTATATAATTAAATAAGCAAAAAAGTAATTACGAAATAAAGTAATAAAGAGAGAGGCAAAGCCTTTTTTTTCAAGCCTTACTTGTTGTATAATGTAACTACTTGCTATGTAATGGAACATAATAATTATCCTTATAATTATCCTTTTTTAATCGGGAGAGATGGCTGAGTGGACTAAAGCGTCGGATTGCTAATCCGTTGTACGAGTTATTCGTACCGAGGGTTCGAATCCCTCTCTTTCCGGTTCCAGTGATGACTTGAATTTTTTTTATCTTTTCTTTCAAATTTCTTTATTTATATTAATATTTCTATGGCAAATTCTATTTAAAATATTAATTTAAAACAAAAATATAGATTCAAATCGAGATCTAGAATAGATAAAGACTGGGTAAAACATACTAAAAACATTTTAAAATCAAGAAAACCCTTAGAATTTTTATTCTATTCTTCACGTCCAGGATTACGACCAGGATCATTAGATAAAAATCCAAAGATGAAGAGAGAAACAAAGAATATAACTACTGTGTAAACAAAGAGTTTAAGAGTAAGCATTAGAAAATCTCCACGGTCTTTTTTGGTTTGGAAAAAAAAAATAGATTCTCTATTTTTATACCACATTTTTTATTTTAACACCAAGAAATGAAGTGATTTCTAGAAATAGAAATGAATTTTTCGAAATTCATTTGGAATAAGAGTCGAGTCTTTCTTATAATTTTTTTTCATAACTACAATTAGGGCGCTAATAGAATCTGGAATGAAAAAAAAGTTAAGAATGAGAAAAATGGGGGTGATCCAAAATTCTCACGTTTATAGAATAACTTTAATGTTTGAATTAAGAGCTTAGAGTATACGACTTATCTGATCTTCTCAATTACTATAATTTTTTTCTTGAATAAATCCTAAATTTTTTTAGGATAGTATTAAAATCTCATCGAAAACTTACAGCAGCTTGCCAAACAAAGGCTAATAGAAAAAAGAGTAAAGGGATTACTGGCATAACATCTACGATTGGATTCAAAAAAGCGTAGGCTTCAGGCAATTTTGTGAAGAAAAAATTGCTTGAATAAAGGGCAGAATTAAGACAGATACAAATTAAACTAAAACTATTAAGCATAACAAACATTTTGTTCTTGAAGATAATTGTATTTTGATTGATGACTAAGTTATTAATATGTTATTGATATAAAAATGAATCAAAAAAAAGTAAGGTAGACGAAGAACCCTTCTTTATTTTTATTAAATTTATTGTGTTATTAAACTCACCCAATCAAAAATCCTTCAATTCTCAATTCTCAAATCAAAAAAGAATAGAGGAAATCATATTTTTATACAATATCTTAGTTGAATTATCTATTATGAGCAATCAATTCAGTTGAATTCTATATCTACACATATGAAAATCCGAACAAGACAGTAATATATTTACTAGATATTTGGATGGGAATTGACGAAGAACCACTATTAATATTAGTTTTTATTAGTGTTGAATAGAAATATAAATGGGGCGTAGCCAAGTGGTAAGGCAACGGGTTTTGGTCCCGCTATTCGGAGGTTCGAATCCTTCCGTCCCAGATATTCTTTATAATCTATCATTCTATATAATCTATCAAATAAAAAAAAAATGTCTCATCCCTTAATAACTTCGGTAACTTGAATTGCACTGCACCATATAAGATAGAATATCCAAAATGAATTTCAATGACAATTCTTTAGTCTATCTGATAAATAAGATGATCTTCGAGTATTTCGATACTGATTTTAGCACTCAGTCTGAAAGAATAACAAAACAATTTCCAATTTTCCCCACATCAGTCTTTTTTATCGACTACTGCATTAAAAAAATTGGATATTTTTTTAACCAATTTCATATTTATTTAAAATCATTAATGAGTTAATCCGAATCTGAATAGGTTTTTTTTATATTATGATGATAAAAATATGTTTAAAACAAAACCTTATTAAAATAATGATATCTAGATGGAAATTTTAGAAATTGAATCTTTTTAATGATTTTGTAGGAGTCCGTGGAACTTGAATAAATGGGAGATAGGCAAATGTGTCCTAGGTACTCACTTGAAGACTTAAAAATAGCTTATTTCGTTTTTTTGTCTTATTTCTTGGAATATTCGAAAATTATACAATAGAAATTAATAAATTAAAATTTTGGATTTCTATGTATTGGTTGAACCGATGATTATTCAGGATTCCCTAATAAAATGAATTCCATATTAGTTCAAAACGCAAGTAATGTTATAGTAAAACTTCGTTTGAAATGATATGGTAAAAAGTAACGCGCGACTTGAAGGACATGATCAACTATGGATTCTTACATCTACCTTATTATACCCTAATAAATAATATTAATTTATTAAATAATAATTAAATTAAATAATAATTAAATAAAAAAAAATTTAATAAATAAAAATAAATTTTAAATTTAATATTTAATATTAATTAAAATAATTAATATTAAAAAAGAATTAATAAATAATAATAAAAAATATTAAGAATATTAATATAATAGTTATATATATAATATAGCATATAATTGGAATTTTATTGAATACTATTTTATTGAATAATATTATATTCATAATATTATATTCTATAATATGTTTAATATTTAGAATATTATATAGCATAATATAGTTATAATATATATAGGAATAGGAAAGGAATGAGAGTGCTCCTAACTCGACATCATTTGTTTTGTTATATTTATACACTCGAAATCTCACTTTTTGTTGGGGTATAGTGTAAATCGAAATAGAAAGGATCCAATTCGAGCAAGTTTCAAATCCAAGAATAAAGTTTTTTAGAATTGACCAAATTTTTTTGATTCAAAAGTTCAAAAAGAAAGTATATGATGCAAGAATCAACCATTAATCTGATTCTTTTTTTGATAGAAAGAAATCACAAAAACTGATATGTTGCATCCAGTTTGAAAGGATTAAAGACCACTGAAGTAATGTCTAAACCCAACAATTCAAGGTAAAAATAAAGGATCCTGGACCGGGGAAATATCGTTTTCAATTGTCTCAACAATTTGATCAGAATGAAGAATCAAAATAGATTCTAAAAGAAAAAAAAGAAAGGCGATTAGAGATCACTCAATCAATGAAATGCTTAAAGGATTTTCTTTGACCTATTTAAAAGTTCTCCAACTTGAGTTAAGAAAGTACAGATGATTTTTTTTTTTTTTTTTAGAAAGATTCAAATCATAGTTTAATTGATTTGATCATTTTAATGATTTTTCTCGAGCCTAGGAGGAGAAAACTTCTTATACGTTTCCGCGGGGGGGTTCTACCTCTATCCTAATGATCCGTTTATCGAATCCTTGCAATTGATTTGATGTTCAATGCCGAAAAGAAGGAAGAGATCTTTGGAAAAGTGGGTTTGTATCATTCGATAAAAAAAACCTATTTGAATGCTCCAGGTATTCTATAATTTCCTTATAATTTCCTTATAAAATATATCTATCTATTTTATATCTAAATATTGTAATATATTCTATATATTTTTCTATTTATTTCTATTTTTATTTGTATATTATTTTTCTATCTTTGTATAGTATTTTTTTTATTATTAAATTTTGATTTCTATTTAATTTTAATTTGAATTTAATTTTAATTTGAGTAATTTATTTAGTTTTAGTATTTGATTTTTATTGAATTTTAAATTTTATTGAAATTCAATTTCAATTAATTCTTTTGTTTTGTTTTCTTCAGTGTATATTTATTTATGAACTCAAGATATTCACATTGATATTGACAAGAATATATCAAATAAATATAATCCCATCTGAGGTAATGGGATTTTATCTGTCGATCTATTTATACCTGTTCTATCCATTAATTTGAATTGTTTCTTCATTCAAGCGATGGGTTTATTGGATTTGTTGTGATATAAAAGTTTTTTTTGATTGAAAATATATAGAAATTTAATGTTCTAATGATAATTCACATTTATTTATCAAATTCGATTTATTATATATATTTTATTCTATTTCTATATATTATAATAGAATATATTTATATAAAATATAAATATATAAGTATAATTATATAAGTAGAATATATATAAATCAAAAATATATAAGTAAAAAAGTCTTTAAATAAAAAAAATCTTTAAATAAAAAAAAAATATATATATATACAATGTATACCTATATATATACAATGTATACCTATATAGATACAATGTATACCTATATAGGTAGAATAGGTATTCTAAGTGAATCTTAGTAGAATACTAAATAGAATATTCATTAAGTAGATAATATAAATAAAACTAAGAAATGGAAACAATAACTAAAAGTAAGAATAAATAGGGTAATCTAAAAAATTTTTATGTTATCTATATTTTTTAATCTTTTTGTCTCTTCAGGATTTATTCGAAATTCTTAATATTTTATTTCTTTTAATTTCTTGTTTTAATTTTTTGCTAGTTTAATGTTTTGATTGTGTCGTGTGATTAAATCG